TTAGGAGGCTCCAATGACCATAGATAGGACCTATCCCATTTTTACAGTACGATGGTTGGCTGTTCACGGACTAGCGGTACCCACCGTTTCTTTTTTGGGATCAATATCAGCAATGCAGTTCATCCAACGATAAACCTAATCCGAATTATAGAGCTACGACACAATCAAACCCAAATGAACAAAATGTTGAATTGAATCGTACCAGTCTCTACTGGGGTTTATTACTCATTTTTGTACTTGCTGTTTTATTTTCAAATTATTTCTTCAATTAATAGAAGAAAAGGGAATATATATATTAGGAATTCTCTTATCCCATTCGGAAGGATATCATTTCATAATTATCTATGACTGTTTAGGTCTCTAGCATGACTGACTACTTGATCAAATGTGGAGGAAAGTGGGATAAATGGCCGATACTACTGGAAGGATTCCTCTTTGGATAATAGGTACTGTAACTGGTATTGTCGTGATCGGTTTAGTTGGTATTTTCTTTTATGGTTCATATTCTGGATTGGGATCATCCCTGTAATAATAGGATGAATTAAGTTTTCGAAATGAAAGCATAAGAACTCAACGGGGATCCACTCTTTCTTTGATGAATTCGAGGGGGTCCCGTTGAGTTCTTCCTAATCAGAATCTTTTTGTAAGGGATTCAATAGATAACTTTTTGGTATGTTTCAAAAAACTCCATTTTTTTTAGAATGTTTTTGAAAAATGAACTTCATTAATTCGTTCAAAACATTTTTTTATTTTGGATAATATCTGTCGATACTTTTGCTTTAAAGTTGAACGAAAAGTAAAAGAAAGAAGAAATCACTTGATTTAATTCTTCTGGGTGGCGCAATAATATTGTATTCTACTAATTTTATTTTGCAAGAATTATTAATTATATAATAGAAATCTATTTTCTAGCGGTCAAATATTCTGTAGAACCGAACCTTTTTGATACTATACTAACGGAATCTTACTCTAAATAGATTTTATTCTGTAATAATTAATAATATAGAATTATGATTTAATTTTTTTTTTAATTAATTAAGGAAGTTTATTTAGTGAATTAAATTGTGAATTAAATTCGCGCTCTTTTTTGTTTGTCCATTATTTCACTACATATCTATTTCGATATAAAGAATAAGGAATGGGACTCTAGGAAAAGACAAATTATCCATCCTAGAATCCTGTTTTCCTTATTTCTACTTTACTTAATATAATATTCTCTGCCTATTTTTTTTTAGGTTTAGTATCGAGTGGAATTTCTTACAATAGAAAAGGATTAATCTATTTCTATTCTAGCGCATTGAAATGTGAAAACAGCGACATAATCATATGTTCGAATTAATTGTAGAGTTGAAAAAAAAAGACAAGAACCAAAGTAAAATACTCTTCTTCACAATATACATACTATGACTGACTAGTTCTACGGTACAAGGAATTCTTTAAATAGAGGAGAAAAAAACTAGAAAAACCAAAAAAAAGGTCTTTCCATAATTTATCAACAAAAATTTAGTTCTTTATTATTTATTACCAGCTTAATATGTTGATAAATCCACATACCTAAAAATTCATTTCGGACAATTGAACCTTTTCAAATTGTTTCTTTTTAAGAACCAAAAAGATTTGTGCCAAAATAATAGATGCCAAGAAGAACAACAGACCTTGTACACGTAACGGATCTTGAAGCACTATTTCTGCATCCCCCTGACCAAATCCACCCACATTAGGATTACTCGTTAATGGTTGATCAAGTTTGATAGATTCACCCTCTGAAACAAGAAGTTCTGGTCCTGGCGGTATAATATCAATCACTTCACGTCCATCCGATGCATCCATTATCGTTATTTCGTATCCACCTTTTTCTTTTCGTATAATTTTATTTACTATACCTGTTGCTGTAGCATTATAAACATTATTATTACTCTTGCTCCCGTCGGGATAAATCTGACCCCTTCCCCTATTCCCGCCTACGTATATAGGATATTTTAAGAAGTGAACATCTCTCTTAGTAGCGGGATCTGGAGAAAGAATAGGAAAGGTAATTTCACTATATTTCTTCCCAGGAACGGGCCCTACCACAAGAATATTTTTTTTTGTGGGACGATAGCTTTGAAAAGACAAATTACCTATCTTTTCTTTAATCTCGGGCGAAATACGATCAGGAGGGGCCAATTCAAAACCCTCTGGTAAAATAAGAACAGCACCCACATTCAAAGCCCCTTTTTTACCATTAGCAAGAACTTGTTTAACTTGCATATCATAAGGAATTCGAACAACTGCTTCAAATACAGTATCGGGAAGTACCGCTTGTGGAACCTCAATATCTACAGGCTTATTAGCTAAATGGCAATTAGCACATACAATCCGCCCGGTAGCTTCTCTCGGATTTTCATAACCCTGTTGAGCAAAAATGGGATATGCATTTGAAATGGGTGCTCGAGTTATTAAATATATCATGAGCAATAGGGAAATGGATCGGGTAATCTCTTCCTTTATCCAAGAAAAAGCATTTCTAGTTTGCATGGTCCAATCATTCATCCTGAAAATTTCTACAATAAGATTAGGTAGGTTACTGGCATAGTTCCCTATCCATTATTCTGCTATTTACTCAAATGATTTTCCTAGAATATAGGAAGAATACGAGTAGAACGAAAAAGAATAAGTCAATTTTTTAATGGTTAGCTTTTCGATACAAAAAAAGAAATTTTAGAATTGGATCAGTGGATCGTTTTTTCAGTCATTCATTGAATGATAAATCACTACAAGTGACGGAGATACACGATTTAAATAACGGAAAATCCAGTATTTTAAAATTGTATCTAAAATGACTGGAAAAGTGGAAACAAGACCAGATAGAATTTGATCATTCTGAGTAAATCCAAAATCTTTATAGACAGACCCAATCATTAGTTCCCAACCATGAGTTGAATGGAATCCTATACATAAATCAGTTAATAAAAGGATAGAAAAAGCTTTTATTGTATCACTTAAGTTATATAGAAATTCTTGAACCCAAGAGTTAAGAATAATGAGTTCTTGATTACCCCTAATAGAATAACCACTTAGAATAAGGAAACATATTATATTTGTACAGAAATGCAAAATCGTATGGATACGGTCTTGGTTGTTCGTCTCGATCAATTGGATGGTTTCTTTGTAGATTTCCGTACGAAGATTTTGTAAATGTGTTTCCGGGTATTCCTTTAGCATTTCATCCAAGAGGAACAGTTCCTCGAACTCTATAAATTTCTTTAAAATCGTTTTTTCTTGAATAATATTCAAGAAAATTTCGGATTGTTTCGTATTCCACCAATTAGTAATCCAAGATTCCAGACTTTTCTTAAATGTAAAAGAGATGCACCAGGGCAAAAAGACTATAGATGTAAGACATAGAAGGGGAATGAATGCTTTCTTTTTTGCCATTTTTCGTCTTTAATGAACTCAGTTTGATCTCATTTGTCAACTATATAGAATAATAATTTTTCTATCAAGCATAAGTTCTATTACAAGTAAATACAAGTAATAGAGCCTAGCCTATAGCCTATGTATCAATTTCGAATTTTTTTAATATTAATCTAAATTGAGAATCGATTCTCGCTTTTTTTATTTGTAATTCGGAGGTTTGTTTTTTCCCTTAATTTGGAAATAAAGAATACAAAATAATACAGAAATCAAAAAATAAATGCTTTCTTAGAGAAAGCATTTATTTTTTTGATACAACGATTTCCATTTGTAGACTCAAGAATATGGAACGATTTCCATTGGTACACTCAAGAATCTGGACAAGTCCCAAGCTTTTTGTATAACGTTGCGTGGAGTCCTATCATAATAATCATCAACAGGAGTCAAAGGAATGGTCCCTTGTTCTCTTGTTTGCATATAAAGGACACCACTACTGGGTTCTGGGTTAGGATTAGCTTGTAGTATGAGGGACTGAATATCTTCCATACGAACTCGGAGAAAAATACGACGATATGTTCCAGGAAATCCGTAACGAAAAAAACACACCATTCTATTTTTTTTATCGAAAAAATTATAACCACTCCCCACATTCCAAAAAATTAGAAGCCACCAATGTAAACTTAGAAAGAGACCTGCGATTCCATAGAAAGTCAGGGTGACCCCTTGTGGCAAAAAAGGAACTACAAATTCAGATGAAATCAAAGAGAAAAAATGTCTACCATAATAACTGGAAACTGAAATATATAACACCCCTAATGAACCTAAAAGAGTGAAAGAAGCCCAGAAGAAATTGATTGGTTTTCGGGACCCCGGTACAATGTCAAGCCATGCGTCTTGTGAACGACAACCATGTTTTTCTGATCCCCAACTAATGAATTTTGGAACATTAACCAATAAAGCAGACATTACAATTAAGACAAGGCCCACTAAAAACACATAAACGTTTATCATAAAATGGGTACCTCAATTTCATATTTGTACCTGTTTTTTTTTATTGTTATATTAATATTTTTGTTGTTATATTAAATCCTCCTTATCTTATTAAGGTAATATTAATAGTAGTACTTTTGCCCATATCTAAAAAATCTTGTTTTTTTGAACATGAAGAAATAAAGAAGCCATTGCAACTACCGGAAATACTAGGCCCACTAAAGGAACAAAAAGGGAAGGTAAGTTTATCATAAAATGGGGTACCTCAATTTCGTATTTGTACCTGTTATGTTATTTTTTGTTGATTGTTATATTAATATATATTTTGATTTTTCTTATATTAAAGATAGTCTATAATCACTAGAATTCATATAGACTTATACTAAGTCTATTTTAAAAATTATACTAAGTATATCTAAATGAATAGAGATGAATAGATAGATATATCTATTATATACGGAGTATACATAATTAAGTATATAATATAATAAATCCATAATCAAAGAAAAAAATGAATAAGATTTATTAAGAATCAAAAGGAAAAATCTAAAAATAATAAATGTTTTATTAAAGATAAAGAGTGTAGAACCAAATAACTGGATTTATTTTGCCCTCTATTTCTACAACAAATATGTGTATGATAATAAAAGTTTTTATTATATTATTCTTAGTATTTTTCTATTCTTATCTTATTACTGTGTGTTCTAATTTGATTTTTGTATAATAAATTATTATTATACAAAAATCAAATTAGAGTCTGAATTATTTTTCAGTTTTAGTCAAAACCATGGAAATGGTATAACTCACTTAAAAACTCTTTTAAAGATTTACGTGGTACGATTGAATCAAAATAGCCCTTCTCGAATAAATATTCAGCCGATTGTACACCTTCGGGCACTTCGATATTCAACGTTTGTTCAATTACTCTTTTACCTGCAAATGCTATGTAAGCATCGGGTTCGACAATAACGATATCCCCCAACATTCCAAAACTAGCTGTTACCCCACCAGTAGTAGGAGATGTAAGTATCGGTACATATAATAACTTTTGATTGATTTGATAATTATATAAAGCAGAAGAAATTTTAGCCATTTGCATTAAGCTCAAACTTCCTTCTTGCATACGCGCTCCTCCAGACGCACATACTATAATAAGAGGTAAAAGTTGATTGGTAGCATATTCGATCAACCGAGTGATTTTCTCACCCACTACGGATCCCATACTACCCCCCATAAACTCAAAATCCATAATACCAATTGCTACAGTAATACCATTTAGTTCACCTGTGCCTGTTTGAACCGCCTCCAGTAATCCGGTTCTGTCTTGATAAGAATCAAGATAATTTAGATAATCTTCATTTTCCCAAGGTTCGTCTTCCGAACTATTTTCAGAAGAATCAAGACTATTTTCAGAAGGTTCGTCTTCCGAACTATTTTCAGAAGAATCAAGACTATTTTCAGAAGGTTCGTCTTCCCAACTATAACAATCAAGACTATTTTCAGAAGGCAGATTATATTTTTTTTCTAATTTTTTTAAAAAAAGAATAAGATCTTTAAAACTAGGGTCTGGGTTTTTTTTTACCCATTCCATAAGATCTTTACCATAATTACTACCATCTTCAGAAACTTCGTCTTCGTAATAATCACGACCATGTTTCCTTGCCCAATCCCTTTTAAACTCTTTCAATTTACTTTGGTCTGCCTGAAGACTAAAGTCAATGGGATCCATAGAGAACATGTCTTCATCCATAGGATTCCAAGTACCTGGATCAATCAAAAGTTCGATTCGATCTGAACTGCTCATTTTCAAATGACATCCACAGTATTCACAAATATTCATTTTTTCTTTAAAAAATCTCTTATAATTCATTCCATAACAACTGTCGCAGAGAACCCACAAATGCGAAAAATCTCTTGGATAATTGTGACTATCATTGGATTTGTCACTATCATTCTCACTATTATTGGATTTCTCACTATCATTCTCACTATCATTCTCACTATCATTGGATTTGTCACTATCATTCTCACTATTATTGGATTTCTCACTATCATTGGATTTGTCACTATCATTGGATTTGTCACTATCATTCTCACTATCATTCTCACTATCATTCTCACTATCATTCTCACTATCATTGCTATCATCTAAAATGTAACTATTAATGTCACTATGATCTAAAATGGAACTATCAATACCGATTTCAGAACGAAGATAACCTTCAATACAACTATTAATTATATTATTCCAATTATATCTAGAATTCTCACTATTGTTTTTCGAACTATGAAGAGTATTATCCATATCAGTTAAAATAGATGGGTCTTCGTTTACACTGTTATTTTCAATAGGATCAAAACTGTCTATTGATTTACTTAAACCACACCTGTATTCTAAACCCCTATTAAACATCATTGAATTGAACCACCGTTTTTCCATAGAGCTTTTTTCCCCTATTTACATGAAAATACAATAGATGAATAGTCATTTAAGTTTTAAGTATAGATCACTAGGATTAATATGCGAAATTAGGTATGAATAGAATAAGAGAGCGGGGGGATAAAAGAGAAAAGAGTTCTATAAATCTATTATAGAAGTTATCCACACCCTCTTTATTTTCCTTAATTCAATTTCGTTTGTTGATTAGGGCAAAGTTCCATAAAACCACCCGCCTTTTTTTAAATATCCTGACTAGTTCCTGTAAGTTGAGCACTTTGTTCAAAGAAATTCAAAATAACCGGAATATAAAAATATGTTCTTTATTTGATCAACAAAAAAAAAAAAAACACTTTCCGGAGGTTTCTTGGGATCAAACATCAATTTCAACGATTCGATAAACGGATCATTGGGATACATATAGATGAAGAATATATCCCCTAGAAACGTATAATAAGTTTTTTTTCATACGGCTGGCTCTCAATCAAATTCAAAATTCTGTCTTTAATTATGATGTCAAATAGATCAATCAAATCGTTAAATCAACGGTTTACGTTTTTTTCTTTCTGAAAATAAAAAAAAATAACTATTTGTATTTGCAACCTCATACCTAATTTTTGATAACTTTAAAATAACTCAAATGAAAAAAGAGCCTTTAAGGTTTTTTTTATGGAGCGCTTTATTCTTTCTTTTGTTCTTGCGAATCTAGTGTTTTTCTTCATTCTAATACAATTAATTGTTGAGACAATTTTTAAATAGTATTTACTTGATTCCAAGATGCTTTAAATTATTTGTGAATCATAACATTACTTAGGGGATCTTTAATCGTCTCAAAAATGGAAGCAACATAACCATTTTGACCATTTTGTTCGTTTCTTTCAAAAAATAATACAAGACGGGTGATTTCCTAGAATACACTTTTGATCCATTTAGCAATTTAAATAAATTTTTATTTTTTTTTTTTTATCACATCATTAATAGATATGATCTGGGACGGAAGGATTCGAACCTTCGAATAACGGGACCAAAACCCGTTGCCTTACCGCTTGGCGACGCCCCATTTTTGATTCGACACTAATAAATACTATTATGGGTTGTTCGTCAATTCCAGTTCTAAATTTATTCTATAGAATAAATTAAATTGTTACTAGAATTTGGATATGCATAAATATCGAATTAAACTTAATTTATTGATCATTACATAGAATTCAATTAAGATATTGTATGAATATATGATTTCTTCTATTTTTGATTTCAGAATGAAACTGTTTTGAACTGGATAAGTTCAAATGAAAAAGGGATTGGGGGTATCATCTTAGTTGATTCATTTTTTTAGTTTTTTTACTGATTTAGTAATATTCCTATCTATAAATATCAATTCAATAGTTGACTTATTTATATTCCATTATTTTCCATTTTTTCTTTTCAAATTATTTCTTTTTCTATATATATATATATTTAGAAAAAGAAATTGATTTTTTCTTTTCTATTTTAATATAAGAGTTAAGAGTATAATAAATAAAAATGATAATAATAAATCAAATTATATATATAATAAATCATATCATATATATAATAATAACATAATATAAAAAAATACAATAAAAATGAGAATTCAAAAAAAGCAAAAATACAATTTATTTTCTTAAAGAACAACATTTTTGTTATGCTTAATATCTTTAACTTGGTCTGTATTTGTATTGACTCTGCCCTTTATTCAAGTAGTTTTTTCTTGGTAAAATTACCTGAAGCCTACGCTTTTTTGAATCCAATTGTAGATTTTATGCCAGTAATACCCTTACTCTTTTTTCTCTTAGCTTTTGTTTGGCAAGCTGCTGTAAGTTTTCGATAAGATCTTTAATTTGAATAATGTCCGAAAAAAATTTTGGTAATATAAAGACTCAATTCTTACTACAAATAAATTTCCTAAGTTTTTTTTTTTGAAATTACTTCATTTCTTATAAACTTAGTATCAAAGGAAACATAATATGAAATATAAGAGAATCTATTCTCTTTCTCTGTCGTTTTTTTTTTAATTATCTTGGAGATTTTGTAATGCTTACTCTAAAACTATTTGTTTACACGATAGTGATATTCTTTGTTTCTCTTTTCATCTTCGGATTCCTATCTAATGATCCAGGACGTAATCCTGGACGTGAAGAATAAGAAAATCTTTTTTGTTTTGCTTACTTGTGCTGGATTTTGAAATATTTTTTGTTTTTTTATCTATTTTACATCTTTAACTAGTAAAAAAAATAAAAAAAATTAAACAAAGAGGGAAGAAAAAAAAAAAAAGAAACTCCAAAATTTCAAAAGAAAAAAATAAAAAATACCAAATCATCAATAAACGGAAAGAGAGGGATTCGAACCCTCGGTACAAAAATTCGTACAACGGATTAGCAATCCGCCGCTTTAGTCCACTCAGCCATCTCTCCCCAATTCAAAAAAAAGAATTATTATGCTTATGATACATCGCATAAACAAAAAGAACAAAAAGTAGGGCTCGAAAAAAGCCTTCTTTATATCTTATTTGATATTGATTGATAGTCATTTGATATATCTTATCTGTCTTTTTTTTTTCTATTTATTATATATAAATAAAGAGAGAATTATTGATTTTATTTTTTATACCTTCAGCAAAAAGAAAATCCAAAAATAAGATTCGCCCCCTTTTCTAAATTTCATTAGGGGGCCCCTTTACGAAACACGTCAACACTCTAATTATCGTAAAATTATCCACCTATTGCATAATTAGGACGGATTCCCTTGTTCGACAAAAGATCCTTTTATATACAATAATGGTATTGTAGCGGGTATAGTTTAGTGGTAAAAGTGCGATTCGTTCTATAGATCCCTTAATAGTTAAGGGGTCCCTTGCGTGATTCATATCACGATCAAAAACTTTATTTCTTACTTAAAGGGATTTAATCCTTTATACCTCTCAACAAACGATTCGAGGAATAATATACATTATCGTAATTTGTATACAATTATGAAACATAAGTTTTTGCAATTGGATCCAGAATTCAAATTTTTGAATATGAGTAAAGGATCCAGGGAGAATGATATAGAAAATTTGTTTCCAATCGTAACTAAATCTTCCATTTTTTTTATTATTTGTTTTGTATAGGAGAAATTGAAGCAAAATAGCTATTAAACGATTTTTTTAGTTTACTA